CTTCTATGCGAAAATTGTGAATTTTCATAAGCTCGTCTGGATTATTATTCAAAAGGTCTAATAATGTATGTATATTGGATCTTTTGAGGCAATTATAGATCCTAGGAGGCAATTCTGATTGGTCAATAAAAATGGATTTGAATGCTATTTCTTTTTTATTTTTCCTTAGTTTAGCCAATCTATCATGAAAAGTAAAAATAGGTAAAGTAATTTTGTGTTGATTGTTGGTCAAATGGAAATTTTCTTCTTCCGCATGTAAAAAAGGAATAAATAAATCAATCAAATTCCGAGAGGCTTCATGAAGTGCTTCTTTAGGAGTTAAACTTCCATTTGTCCATATTTCGAGAAAAAGTATTTCTTGTTTTTCATTCCCATTGACATAAGAATGAATGCTATGATTCGCATTTCGAACAGGCATGAATACAGCGTCTATAGAATAACTTCCGTCTTGAAAGTTATTTTGGGTTTGTATACGATATCCTCGATTTCTCTCTATTTGTAATTCAATAAAAAAATGGATTGGTTCTGTTAGTTTAGCTATATACTGCGTATTATCAATGATTTCCACAGAAGGTGGTAAGATGATATCTTGAGCCGTTACATATCCAGGACCCTTGACATAAATATACGCGCCACCACTTCCATACAGATTACTTCGCAATACAATTTCTTTCAAATTCATTAAAATTTCATGGACTGGTTCTTGAATACCTATTAGGGTAGAGTATTCATGTGGTATTTTTTCAGATTTTGCACGTGTGATACATGTTCCTTCTATTTCGCCAAGCAAAGCTTTTCGCATCGCAATACCTATTGTATCTGCTTGACCTTTCATAAGTGGAGACAGAATAAAGCGTCCGTAATAAAGACGTTTACTGTCTGCTCTTGATTCAAGACATTTCCACTTTAGTGTCCGAGTAGATACTCTTATTTTCTCTCGAACCATAGTAATATTATTTGATCAAATTATTGAATTGTTTATTTCTCTTGAAATCTAGTTAATGGTTATTTTTACACACGTCTTTTTTTAGGGGGCCTACAGCCATTATGGGGCATAGGAGTTACATCACATATATAACTTAATAGTATACCGCTTCGACGAATAGCTCTTAATGCTGCATCTCGTCCGAGACCGGGGCCTTTTATCATGACTTCTGCTCGTTGCATACCTTGATCCACTACTGTCCGAATAGCAGTTCCTGCTGCGGTTTGAGCCGCAAATGGCGTCCCCCTTCTTGTACCTTTGAATCCACAAGTACCGGCGGAGGACCAAGAAATTACTCGACCCCGTACATCCGTAACAGTCACAATTGTATTGTTGAAACTTGCTTGAACATGAATAACTCCCTTTGGTATTTTATGCGTACTTTTACGTAAACCAATACGTCCATTCCTACGTAAACCACTTCTTGGTATGGGTTTTGCCATATTTTATCATCTCATAAATAGAAATCAGAGATATATGGATATATCCATTTCATGTTAAAACAGATCTTTTTTTTTAGTTTTTTAGAAAGATTATCCTTGTCTTTGTTTATGTCTCGGGTTGGAACAAATTACTATAATTCGTTTCCGCCTACGGATCAGTCGACATTTTTCACAAATTTTACGAATGGAGGCTCTTATTTTCATATTTGTCTGTCATTCCTTACTTTAATTGCGAATCCACCTATTTGAAGAAAATAAGTTTCTTGAAATTTTGAATTTAGAAGTGTATCCTTACAAAACAAAAACAAAAGAATATTGAAATTGAAACCCAAAAAAATTATTTGCATCTTTGTTTTGTAGTTTATAAAACTATACGTTCTATGGTTGAATCATAAAAATTTACTTTCATTTTAACACTATTCCGCGCTAGTATATGTATAGTACTATGTTGAATCGGTCCTAAAAAAAATCTATAATTCTATCTCCATTCTCTAAACGACAACGAACCCGGTCAGGGGTTCTGTAATTAAACCTTCATCACTTTATTTTTGTTCTTTCATTTTTGCTGAAAACCTTTGAAGTATCAACTAATGAAGCAACACTTATATTATATTAGAAATCCTCTCTTTTTTTTACAAAAAAGAGATAGTGAAGTTTTGTATATAATTCGCATATTAGAAAGATTACCATATATAACACAAAATTTCTCCGCCCATTTTTTCTAGTCGAGCCTCTCGGTCTGTCATTATACCCCTAGAAGTGGAAAGAATTACAACCCCCATCCCTCCTAAAATTCTAGGAATTTTTTGATAGTTAGAATAGATTCGTAGACCAGGTTTACTGATCTGTTTTAAATTTAAAAAACTTTTAAATGGTCCTTTCCTATTCCTTTTATGTCGTAGGGTTAAAACCAAAAAATTTTGGTTGTTTTTAAAATGTTTCCTTACGTTTTCAATAAAACCTTCTCGTAAAAGTATTTTCACAATGTTTTCAGTGATGTTAGTAGATGGTATTCGAACCATTTCTTTTCTAGTCATGTCAGCATTGCGTATAGAGGTTAATAGGTTAGCAATAGTATCCTTACCCATGATAAACCAAAATGAGTGTTGCTTTAGAATTTTAATATAATTAACATGCTCTTTATTTATTCAATATTTTTGAATTTTGAAAAGTATATACGTGAGATACAATCTATTAATTAATTTCATTCAAATATTCTAACTATATCTCGGTCTCATCTTATAACACTTCAGGTGCTAATGAAATAATTTTAGTGAAATTTAACTGTCTCAATTCGCGGGGGATCGCACCAAAAATTCGGGTTCCTTTTGGATTTCCCTCTTGATCAATAACAACCGCAGCATTGTCATCATAGCGTATTATCATACCGTTTTCACGTTTGAGTTCTTTACAAGTACGTACAATTACAGCTCTAATCACTTCTGATCTTTCTAGAGGTGTATTTGGGACTGCTTCTTTGATTACAGCAATAATAACGTCACCAATATGAGCATATCGTCGATTACTAGCTCCTATGATTCGAATACACATCAATTTTCGGGCCCCGCTGTTATCCGCTACATTCAAATGGCTTTGAGGTTGAATCATATTATTTTTGTGAATCTGTTCTTTCAATTCAAAGGGCTAAAAAAAACAAAAAGAAATATTGTTTATTCAAACCAAACAAAAAAGAAATTTGAAATGAAATGGCAATTTTTTTTTGCATACCAAAGACCGCTTTCCTTTGATTCTACATTCCTATCCCGAAATAATGAATTGGGTTCGTATAGGCATTTTTGATGCCGCTATTGAAATAGCTTTTCTGGCTATATTTTCTGCTACTCCGCCCATTTCATAAAGTATTCTACCCGGTTTAACGACAGTTACCCAATATTCAGGAGATCCTTTCCCCGAACCCATACGTGTTTCCGTGGGTCTTACTGTAACTGGTTTGTCTGGAAATATACGTACCCATATTTTTCCGCCACGTCGTGCATTTCGTGTCATTGCTCTTCGTCCCGCTTCTATTTGTCTAGATGTGATCCAAGCGGGTTCAAGTGCCTGAAGAGCATATCTACCGAAACAAATATGATTACCTCGATACGAAATTCCTTTCATTCTTCCTCTATGGTGTTTACGAAATCTAGTTTTTTTGGGGTTATAGTGGATGGTTGTTTTTTCTCAATTCCATCTCTACTACAGAACCGGACATGAGAGTTTCTTCTCATCCAGCTCCTCACGAATGAAACGATTCCAATCCAAAAGAATAGACTATACATATATAGTGTCAATAATAGACTGAATTAGGGTATTCTTTGAGATTTCATCTAATCTATTATTCATTTTTCTCTCTTCTTTTGAGATAGAACGAAATATGTATTCTATTTATACATGATTTACATATTTATATATTATATATATTCAAATTCAATAAAATTATCTATAATTTTTTTTGAATATATATTCAAAAAAAAATCACATTTTTTTTAAGGTCTTATAAATAATGGAATCTTTATTTAATTTTGGTTTCTCTTTTCTTTTATTATCTATTATTTTTTTGGGGGTCTTTGATCGATCAAAATATAGAAATTCAAGCCAATAAAAAAAAAAGTTCGCGGGCGAATATTTACTCTTTTTATATGTATTTACGTTCTAAGCTTAGCCCATGAAATGACCTTTCCGAATTAATGGATTGGTCTTGGGTGGATTCCGCCATCCTACCCAATGAATCATTAATATTTATTTTCAACAGAATATTATGTATTCTTGGGTTCCCTCGTCCCCATCATTTCTTGATTAATGGTTAGGTCTTAATTCTACAATGGAGCCCCTAATGAATGAAATTTGTTGTTGAGTCAATCTTCTCAGTCTTTATTGACTCAGGGCTCTTGGCTTTTTTCTTCTATTAACAGATTAATCTAATTATGAATCAATCAGTATTGCTGTTTTCTTACACTACCTTTTATGAGATGACTCATAGACCTTACATATTCCATATTGGAATCTTATATCATTGATATTTTTTTTTCTCTCTTTCTTTCACCCTTCCATTTATCCGTATACTTTTAATGCTTCACAACTGATAATTAGATTGGTGTTTTTATTTATGCAAAAAAGATTTCAGTTGCTACAATGATATGACATGACCAATATAACATATCTTGACTGCTTTCTTTTTTCGATCCAGATAATGTGAAACGATGAGTTGGTTATTTTTTTTTTTTCAATTATTAGTTCAGATTATGTTATGGTCAGGTCCATTTTTATCCTAACAGAAAAACCAACGAGTCGCACACTAAGCATAGCAATTATTTCAAATAATTAATTGAATTTTTATTCAAGCCTATAGAATTTCTCATTTACTATTAAAAAAAAAAAAGAATGAATTTTTTTTTGTTCTATGATTGAATAAAATAGAAAGACAAATTGAGGAAAGGCTTATTATTCCTCGTCTACAAATATCCAAATTTTAATCCCTAATATCCCATAGATAGTTACAACTGTATAGGAACAATAATCAATTTTAGCTCGAATGGTTTGTAGAGGAACCCTACCTTCTCTGATCCATTCAACACGTGCAATTTCTTTTCCATCTATACGCCCTGCAATTTGCACTTGAATTCCCTTTGTACCTGCCTGTTCAGTTAATTCAATAGCTTTTTTCATTGCTTTTCGAAATGAAACTCTATTCTTTAGCTGCCCGGCGATAAATTCTGCAAGAATAGTAGGGTTTCCATAAGGGTTTTCAAGTCTTGTAATAGCAATGTTTAGTTTTCGGTTGACAAAATTTAACTCTTTTTGTACATTCATTTGTAATTCTTCGATTCTTCGAGACCCACTTTCTATTAATAACTTTGGGAAGCCCATATAGATTATTACTTGAATGAGATCAATTCTTTTTTGAATCTCGATACGTGCAATTCCCTCAACACCGGAGAATATTCTTATATTTTTTTTTACATAATTTTTGATACAATCTCGTATTTTTTGATCTTCTTGTAGACCTTCAGAATACTTTTTTGGTTGGGCAAACCAAATAGAACGATGTCCTTGGGTTGCACCAAGTCTAAAACCGAGTGGATTTATTTTTTGTCCCATACTCCTCCATTATTATCCATATTATAACATGCGATATCCGCGTATTTATTTATACATCTAGGTTTTTTTAAGCATAATATGGAGTATTCAGATCTTTTACACTCTTCTTCATTGAAAGATATATCTTTCAATACAATAGTTATATAACAAGTGGGTCTTTTTATCGGATAACTTCGGCCTCGAGCTCGAGGTTTTAATTTTTTCACAGTAATACTTTTGTTGACCTCAGCTTTACTAATGACTAAATTGGTTTCGTTGAGACCCATATTGTGACTAGCATTTGCTGCTACAGAATAAACCAATTTAAAAATGGGATAACATGCTCGATAAGGCATGAGTTCTAGTATCATAAGTGTTTCTTCGTAAGAACGTCCACGAATTTGATCAATTACCCTTCGTGCTTTGTGAGTGGACATACATATATGTTGACCTAAAGTGTATACTTCTGTATATCCATTTTTTTTTGTCTTCTTTATCATAAAGTTCACCTCTCACTAATGAATCATAAGTATCTTGATTTTATCTCTATTCATTTTATTTTCTGATTTTACTAATTTAAATTCTTAACGACGAGATTTATTATCATTTTTCGCATGCCCCCGGAAATTTAGAGTTGGCACAAATTCTCCCAACTTATGCCCTACCATACGATCTGTTATATAAATAGGCAAATGTTCCTTTCCATTATGAATAGCAAGAGTATGACCAATCATTGTGGGTATAATGGTAGATGCTCGTGACCAAGTTATTATTATTTCTTTTTCTTCCTTTGTGTTAAGCTTATTTATTTTTTTTAATAAAAAATTTGCTACAAAAGGATTTTTTTTTAATGAACGTGTCACAGTTAATTTCACTCCTATTTTTTTTTTCTTATTTGCACATCTTTTGTTCATAAAAAAAAAAGATGTGCACGAATTCCGGAAATTGCTTATTCAATTCAATGATGCATTCCATTAATTGAATTTACAATTGAATTGTAAAATTTATCTTATTATGATTTATAGTAATTCTAGATTCATTTTATTCTATATTAATTCAATTATCTTATTTTATAAAATAATATAGAGTACTTTATTTTATATAATATAATAATAATTTTTTATATTCTAAAATAGAATGAAAATATTCGAATTTGAAATGAATCAATTCAAAAATATTTGTCTATTATGAATTTCGAAATATAGTAATCAAAAAATAATAAATCTATAAAATTACGATATCATTTTAATCAAAAAAATAGAAGATAAAATATATAAGCGGGTAGCGGGAATCGAACCCGCATCGTTAGCTTGGAAGGCTAGGGGTTATAGTCGACGTTGATTCATCATTTTGAACGTCTCTAATTCAAAACCGAACGTGAAACTTTGATTTCATTCGGCTCCTTTATGGAAGATGGAAAAAAAAAGATGTAAACGAAAAAAAAAACAAATTCTACCCATAACATCTATGTCAGCCTTTCTGTCTGAATGCATTCAAAAGGACCTGCTTTATAGATGATCCCTATAGAAGAAAAGAGGATTCTAACAATCTTTTCTAGTTACTTCGTTCCCTATTTCTATTTGAAATAATCCTTAGGAAAAGTCTTTTTTGTTTCCAACGAGCTAAAACAATATAATCTGTCGATGTCTCTAGTAAACCAAAGACATTGTTTAATAGCTATTTTGTTTTGCTTCAATCTCCCTTATATAAATCTCAAATTGAAGATTTAGTTACGATTAGAAATAGACCGTTCTTTCTACCTTTATCCATGGATTCCTTACTCGTTCAATTGGAAGTATGGATCCAATTCAAAAATAAATTATGTTTCGTAATTTCATGATCCAATTTTTTCAATTTATAACGGACTCTTGGATACAAATCACGAGAATTTCTATTTTTCCTCGAATTTTTCATCGATAGGAAAAGGATTTAATCCTTTTAAGAAATAAAGTTTTTGATCGAAATCTAAATCAAACGAAAGACCCTTTAACTATTAAAGGGTTAATAGAACGAATCACCCTTTTACCACTAAACTATACCCGCTACAATGCTATTATTGCATATAAATCGACCTTTTGTCGAACACAAAAATAGGTCCTAGTAATAAGTAATAAAAAAATAGGATCAGAAAAAAAATCATGAAAATGAGAGCGTTGACATATTTTTATCAGGAAGACTAATGAGATTAGTAAACGAGGACTCATTTAACTAATTAAATGATAAGTTTTTTTTATTCCAGTAAAAAAAAGTAAATAAAAAAAGAAAGAATAATAAGAAATGACACTTTGATTCTCTATCATTTGATTCTGTATCATAGGAATCGAAATAATCCTTCTTATGATATGATTGTTGTTTCGATTTTTGTTATTTTATTTCAAAAGAATTTTGAGTTTTCAAATAAAATAAATCATTTTTTCTACGATTCATTGGAACAAAAAAAAAAGCCCGGCTAGGTACTGACCAGGCCAGGCCGTGGAAATAAAAAGGGACTTTTCTGACGAAATAAACAAGGTACTTTTATTGATTTGATTTATTATTTAATATATATATATTTTCATTTTCTTTTTTATTTTCTTAATTTATTCAAAATTTTTTTTATTAACATTTAATAGATTGGTATTTATATATTCAAATATTGGATTGTAGATATCTCTTTTGAGCCCTTACTTTATTTAAAATCTAAATGGAATTGGAATTTCTGATAAAAGTTTTTAGATATATATTATCTATATATAGCTTTATATAGCTATCTATATAATAAATAATAAAGATATAATAAAATAATAAAGAGAGATAAAGAAGGGCTTTTTTCAAGCCTTACTTAATGTATCATAGTAATTATTCTTTTTCATTTTTCAATTGGGGGAGAGATGGCTGAGTGGATTAAAGCGTCGGATTGCTAATCCGTTGTACGCGTTTTTCGTACCGAGGGTTCGAATCCCTCTCTTTCCGTTTCTGTCGATGACTTGGTATTTTTTTTTTTTTCTAGTTAAAGAAAGATGTGGAATAGATAAAAATTTGCAAATCAAGCAAGGAAAACAAAAATCTGATTTTTTATTCTTCACGTCCAGGATTACGTCCCGGGTCATTAGATAGGAATCCGAAAATGAAGAGAGAAACAAAGAATATCACTACTGTATAAACAAATAGTTTTAGAGTAAGCATTACACAATCTCCAATAGCATTTTTTTTTTTCAAAAAAAAAAAGAGAATAGATTCTCTATTTTTATACTGCATACCCTATTTTTTGACACCAAGAAATGAAGTGATTTCTAGAAAAAAAAAAAAAATTTCAGAAAATCAGAGTTGAGTTGTTTATTAATGAAAATTTTCTTTTATACCAACAATTATATATTGTGGGGGACTCTAATAGGGTCGTTCAATGGAAAAAAAAGTTATAACAAGAAAATGAGAGTGATCTAGATTTAGCACAGCTATACAAGAATTTCAATATTGAACTTAACGGTTCAGACTGTATGGAAGACTTATCTGATCTTATATTAGAAATTGTTAGAATTTTTTTTTCGAGTAAATCATGAATTTTTCTAGGACAGTATGAAAAATCTCATCGAAAACTTACAGCAGCTTGCCACACAAAAGCTAATAAAAAAAAGAACACAGGTATTACTGGCATAATATCTACTATTGGATTCAAAAAAGCGTAGGCCTCGGGTAATTTGGCTAAGAAAAAGCTACTTGAATAAAGGACAGAATTAAGACAGATACAGATTAAACTTAAAATATTAAGCATAACAAACATTTTGTTCTTGAAGATAATTTTTTTTTGAGTTATTAATATCTTATTATTGATATAAGGGATAAGGTAAAAATTAATAACATAAGGTAGGTCAAAAAACCTTTCTTTTCTTTGATTTGAACTCAGCCAATCAAAAATCCTTCCATTCTCAAATCAAAATAGATATAGAAGAAATCCTACTTTCATACAATATCTTAATTGAATTATATCTAATGATCAATAAATTCAGTTTCATTCGATATCTACACGTATCAAAATCCTAGCAACAATCTAATTGATTCTATCAATATTTGGACTGGAATTGACGAACAACCAATAACAATATTAGTGTTTATTAGTCTTGAATAGAAATGGGGCGTGGCCAAGTGGTAAGGCAACGGGTTTTGGTCCCGCTATTCGGAGGTTCGAATCCTTCCGTCCCAGAGTATGCGTATTATATATATCATAGTATTATGATATTATATATCATAATATTCCATAATATTATATATGATATAATCATATCAAAATTATCATATCAAAAAAAGATTGCCTTTTTTGAACAACCTTCTGTTTAAGAGTCTAATATTAGATAGAATGTGATTCTTCTTTCTTATCATTATTTTTCTTATTTTTGATTCGTCTCTAAATCATATTTTTTTCACAAATTTAATCGAGTTTAAATACCATAAGACGTAGATGGAATTGAATCCATTTTTTATCTAGGTAAAAGATGGGAACATAGATAAAAAAAAAAAAAGACTTTTTTAATGAAAAAAAAAAGTAGGACGGGCTTTTCATCGTATGTCCATATCTTTCATATTCATATTTGAAATTCGTTATTCATAAAAAAACCTTACGTCTCATATATTTTCCATGATGTCATTTTAATTCAAAATCGAAATGTGAAAGCCTCTCTTATTCTCTATCCCTTAAATGGTGTGTGCAACTTGATTATTTGATTTCTGTGGATTTATGTGGAATTATAAATACGAAGGGCTTGCGTTTTTGGTACTAATTGAATCAATGGGATTAAGTCTCTTAAGACCGGTTTAGGCTAAAATAATTTAGAGTCAAAAAAAATTGGATTTGTTTTTGATCTATCTATTTGTTTTAAATCATTGATGGGTTAATTCGAATAGGTTTTTTTTATGATAATAAAAGATAATAAAATGTCCCTTCCCTTATTGGAAAACTTTAGTCAAATAATAATATCGAGGTAGAAAACTTTCAATCAATTATTTTGAATGATTTCCTATGAATCCTTGGTACTTGAAGAAGTGTTAAACTGGCGAATCCATCCTATCAAGAAACTTGAAAATGCGGATTCAAAAAGAACGTATTTTTTATTTATTCGTAATTTTTTCTAAATTTATAGAAATACAAAAAAAAAAAGAATAATATATATATTCCATTTCATATTAAATAAATATTGCATTCATACAAAAAATTGTATTCATCCAATATACTAAAAGAAAATCCAATATCTAAAAGAAAATGTGGGTTTAAAAAAAAAATGGAATTCTTGCTGATACTTTTTAAGAAACTACCCATTCATAACAGTATAGATAACTATGTACCAACTAAACCAATGACTATTCATGATTCCATAATTGAATCAATTACATACCAGTTCCAAGAAACTAGAGGTTATGGTAAAACTTCGTTTAAAACGATGTGGTAGAAAGCAACGTGCGACTTGAAGGACATGATCAACTGTGGATTCTTATCTTACATCCACCATTTTCTTTTATATATAGGAATGAAGATGCTCTTGGCTCGACATCGTTTGTTCTGTTCCACTATAACCCTCATTTCATTTTGGGGAAGTTTGAATGTAAATATTACATGATGGAGCTCGAGTAGAAAGTATTAATTCATTTATCAGGGGCGGAGATCTAGGGTTAGTGTCAATCAATAAGTTGAAACAACTTCGTAAGTATATTTTCGATATAGAAATCGAAAGGATCCAATTCAAGCAAGTTTCAAATTCAAACATCAAATTTGTTGGAATTAGGAAAACTCTTTTGATCAAAAGTGTATCACGCGAGAATCAATCATTCATATGGTTCTTTGATAAAAAGAAATCACAAAAAATGGTATGTTGCTGCCATTTTGAAAGGATTAAAGATCACCGAAGTAATGTCTAAACCCAATGATTCAAAGCAAAGATAAAGGATCCCGGAACAAGGAAATACCTTTTTTAATTGTTTTAATAACTAAACTTGTTAATTGTCTCAATAACTAAACTAGATCAGAATGAAGAATAGAATAGATTCTAAAGGAGACAGGCAAAAAGGGGGTTATAGACGGCTCAATAAATGAAATGCTTAAAGGTTTTCCTTTGAGTGAGAGTTACCCAACTTGAGTTATGAGGATACAAATAAGAATTTTTTTTTTCATTTCTTTTTTGGAAAAGAATAAAAAAAAAATGAAATCATAGTCTAATTGATTTGATAATCTATGGATCTATTTTACATTAATTAGAATTCTATACATATACATAACTTCCAATTTTCTCGAGCCGTACGAGGAGAAAACTTCTTATACGGTTCTGGGGGGGGTATTGTTAATCTACATCTATCCCAATGAGCCGTTTATCGAATCGTTGCAATTGATGTTCGATCCCGAAGAGAGGGAAGAGATCTTCGTAAAGTGGGTTTTTATGATCCGATAAAGAATCAAACCTATTTAAATGTTCCTGCAATTCTATATTTTCTTGAAAAAGGTGCTCAACCTACAGGAACTGTTCATGATATTTCAAAGAGGGCTGCGGTTTTTACGGAATTTGACCTGAATCAATAACCGAAAAATTCAATTAATGAAATAAAAAAAAAAAGAGGGTGTGGATGACTTGTCTATAGCTTTGGATAACCTTTTCTCTATTATTTCCCCCCTCTCTTGTTCTACTACACTTATTTATTAAAAATCAATCAAGTGAATAAATGAAATAATTGGTTTTATACTAGAAATATAAAATTTGGACATTACCATCAATGGGTTGGTTTTTGTTGGAAATCTATGAACAAATAAAAAAACACAAGGGATTACGCTTGTTTATTCTACTTATATTTATTTATTTATTGATTGAATAAACCCGAGATTTTTTTCTACTTTACTTCTTCCTTACCTTAATTTATTCTTTCGCCTACACTTTTTTTTTTTCTATTTATGTTCATTATCTCTATCGTGCCAATCCAACACAACTCCGTAGTTTTTTCTTTTTTTATTTATTTTCTCTTTTTTTCATTTGAATTCTTATATATTTTATATATATTATATATATATATATTTTCCTATTTCTATTTATTTCAATTAATAGAAATATATAATTTATAGATGAAATATTAATAAATAGATATTTCAATTGACTAATTAAATTGAATAATGAAATATAAATAAAAAAAGAAAGATATTCAATTGAAATTGTTATTTCTATTTTTTTTTTTTTTTATTCTTTTGTGTTCTCCATTGTATTCGTTTTTCACTATTCACATTCATATTGACAACAGTGGATCAAACAAATATAATCCGATTGTGGATAAATAGATCTAGTTATCTCCGCTTCATAGACTTGGTTTTTTTTATTTTACTTCATTCAATTCACATGATGGGCTCATTGGATTTTCTGTGATACAAGAAGTTACTTTTGTGTGATATAAAAATTTTGATTCAAAAAAAAAATAGATAATCTAAGAAGGGATAACATAAGATAAGATACAAGAGACGGTATATCCATTTTTTTTTTTATTTGATTCCATTTGATATTTTATTTGATTACGTCGTGCAATTCCATTTCGTTTTTGATTCTGATTGTATCTGCACATACTAATTCTTTTTTTTATTCGGGTTGCTAACTCAATGGTAGAGTACTCGGCTTTTAAGTGCGGCTAGCATCTTTTACACATTTGTATGAAGTAACAGATTCGTCCATACTATCGGTAGAGTTTGTAAGACCACGACTGATCCTGAAAGGAATGAATGGAAAAAACAGCATGTCGTATCAATGGGGAATTCGGGGAATATTTTTACCTGATGGGTTCAAAAGCTTGTTTGAATTCTTGATGTGGAACAAAATAAATTTCAAGTCGGGTCGAATGAATAAATGGATAGAGCTCTAGGGCTCCAATTCTAGAGAAATAAAAAGCAACGAGCTTATGTTCTTAATTTGAATGATTACCCGATCTAATTATACGTTAAAAAGATATTAGTGCTTGATGCGGGAAGGACTTTTCTCATGAGCGGATTATCGATTTTTTTATGAGTCCTAACTATTAGTTATTCTACATTAGGGGTAGAGATGAATGTGTAGAAGAAGCAGTATATTGATAAAGATCTTTTTTTTTTCCAAAATCAAAAGAGCGATTGCGTTGAAAAAATAAAGGATTTCTAACTATCTTGTTATCCTAAAATAAACATAAACCAATTAGAAGGAAAAAGAAAAGAGCGGATAGAGAGTTCGTTGATGAGTCTTACCTGTTTACGAGGTATATATTATTATTCTTTAATACCTTGTTTTGACTGTATCGCACTATGTATCATTTGATAACCCAATAAATTCATTATACTATCCCTGGTTCAAATCTAATTGAAAATGGAAGAATTTCAAGGATATTTAGAACTTGATAAATCTCGGCAACACAACTTCCTATACCCACTTCTCTTTCGGGAGTATATTTATGCATTTGCTCATGATCATTTTTTAAATGGATCCATTTTGTTGGAAAATGTGGGTTATGACAAGAAATCCAGTTTACTAATTGTAAAACGTTTAATTACTGGAATGTATCAACAGAATCATTTGATTATTTCCACTAATTATTATAACCAAAATCATTTTTTGGGGTACAACAAAAATTTGTATTCTCAAATTCTATCAGAAGGGTTTGCACTCATTGTGGAAATTCCATTTTCCTTACGATTAGTATCTTCCTTAGAAGAAGCAGAAATCACAAAATCTTATAATTTACGATCAATTCATTCAATATTTCCTTTTTTAGAGGATAAATTCCCACATTTTAATTATGTGTCAGATGTATTAATACCATACCCCCTCCATCTGGAAATTTTGGTTCAAATTATTCGCTATTGGGTGAAAGATGCCTCTTCTTTGCATTTATTACGGTTTTTTCTTCACGAGTATTGTAATTGGAATAGTCTTATTACTCCAAATAAATTGATTTCTTTTTTTTCAAAAGAAAATCGAAGATTATTCTTGTTCCTATATAATTCTCATGTATGTGAATACGAATCTATTTTACTTTTTCTCCGTAACCAATCTTCTCATTTACGATTAACATCTTATAGGTTTTTTTTTGAGCGAGTATATTTTTATGGAAAAATAGAACATCTTGTAAAAGTATTTGCTAATTATTTTCGGGCTATCCTACGGGTCTTCAAGCATCCTTTTATACATTATGTTAGATATCAAGGAAAAGCAATTCTGGTTTCAAAAGATACGCCTCTTCTGATGAATAAGTGGAAATATTACCTTGTCCATTTATGGCAATGTTATTTTTATGTGTGGTCACAACCAGAGAGGATCTATATAAACCAATTATCCAAGCGTTCTCTTGCCTTTTTGGGCTATATTTCAAGTGTGCGACTAAATCCTTCAGTGGTACGGAGTCAAATGCTAGAAAATGCATTTCTAATGGATAATGGTATGAAGAAACTCGATACACTAGTTCCAATTATGAAACTGCTTGTATCATTGGCTAAAGCTAAATTTTGTAACGTATTAGGGCATCCCATTAGTA